ATATATGTTCATTTGTAAGTATATCGTATCTATAGACTTGTGATAAGAGAGAAAGGTTTCTGTCCGGATCCGTTTGTGAAAGAGTAGAGTGAATAAGAAACATAACTAATTTGGAACCGATGACGAAATAAAGAGGTTAGGTAGTAAAATGGGCTCTTTTCTTTTTATTGGGGATAGAGGGACTTGAACCCTCACGATTTCTAAAGTCGACGGATTTTCCCCTTACTATAAATTTCATTGTTGTCGGTATTGACATGTAGAATGGACTCTATCTTTATTCTCGTCCGATTAATCAGTTCTTCAAAAGATCTATCCGAGGAGTGAATGATTTGATCACTGAATATTCGATTCTTCCTTCAATTTGGAATCGATTCACAAGAATTCTTCCATTTTTCATATAAAAAAAATACGGAATCGGATCGTGATTAATTGTTTGATATTTCAGTACGTATATTAGGATAGGGTCATCCTTTCTGGAATTTCGATAGAAGGATTCCTATACCAATGTTAATCAACTCCATTCGTTAGAACAGCTTCCTTTGAGTCTCTGCACCTATCCTTTTTTTGGTTCTCGCTTTCTGAACCCTTGTTTTCTGAAAACAGGATTTGGCTCAGGATTGCCCATTTTTAATTCCAGGGTTTCTCTGAATTTGGAAGTTATCACTTAGTAGGTTTCCATACCAAGGCTCAATCCAACCAAGTCCGTAGCGTCTACCAATTTCGCCATATCCCCTTATGAGACCGAGATCTCATTGTGATCCCATCCCCCTCTTTCATTTATTTATGTCGGAACCGTTGAATTCATTAGATACTGATTCCTAATATCGAAAAAAAGTCTACTCCTATTTTATTATTTTATTTATTTTATTTTGATTTCTTGTCCATATTCTCTATCGGAAGACCCGTATTTGGTCCCATCAGAAATGATTCTATCATTGATGTATCTGCAATTCAATATGGATAGAGATATCCCACATATACATACCCTCCCCCCCTCTCATTTTTCCCGCGCGATTTTTAATACTGGAACGGTCGATATTCATTTTTTTTTTCGTTCTACCTCCCCCCTTTCTGAATGAAACCAGCGAAATGTCTCATTATGATCTGGATTGCATCCTTATCTTATCCTTTCCTTAGTACCGATCTGCTCTAATATGATTAATCCAATCTGCTATAACTAACTGCTATAAATTAAGTATAATATATAAATTAAGAATTAAAAAAAACATTCTATATAGATATAGTTAGTTAGTTCTATTGCACTTATTTCTGTTATGTGAGCCCGCTTAGCTCAGAGGTTAGAGCATCGCATTTGTAATGCGATGGTCATCGGTTCGATTCCGATAGCCGGCTTTTCAATATTCTTTGATCTCAAGGAATATTGAAAAGACTCCTCTCTTTTTTTCTTTTAAAAATGTCGGGTCACCGATCTATTATGTCGTAGCAACTTCCAACTATGAATAAAAAACTGATTTGATTGGAGCAGTTAAATCTCTACACTACAGAACAAATCAAGAAAGGGGTCCTTCACTTCCTATATATACAAAATAATCCGGATATTGATACAATCCATCTCATTCTTCTTTTGTAGTCTTCTTTTGTAGTACTTCAATAGATTTAGTTTCGTTTATCGTTTAGTTCAGTCTTAATTTAAGTTTATTCTGTAAAATCCAATTTTAACAAGGAGTCTTTATGTCTCGTTATCGAGGGCCTCGTTTCAAAAAAATACGCTGTCTGGGGGCTTTACCGGGACTAACTAGTAAAAGACCTAGATCCGGAAGTGATCTTAGAAACCAATCACGTTTCGGGAAAAGATCTCAATATCGTATTCGTCTAGAAGAAAAACAAAAATTGCGTTTTCATTATGGTCTGACAGAGCGACAATTGCTTAGATATGTTCGTATTGCCGGAAAAGCCAAAGGGTCAACAGGTCAGGTTTTACTACAACTACTTGAGATGCGTTTGGATAACATCCTTTTTCGATTAGGTATGGCTTCGACCATTCCTGGAGCCAGGCAATTAGTTAACCATAGACATATTTTAGTTAATGGTCGTGTAGTAGATATCCCAAGTTATCGCTGCAAACCCCGAGATATTATTACTGCAAGGGATGAACAAAGATCCAGAGCTCTGATTCAAAATTATCTTGATTCATCGCCCCGCGAGGATTTGGCAAAACATTTGACTTTTGACTCATCCCAATATAAAGGATTAGTAAATCAAATAATAGATATTAAATGGATCGGTTTGAAAATAAATGAGTTTCTAGTCGTAGAATATTATTCCCGTCAGACTTGAACCTAACTAAAATAACAAAGCTTCGGACCATTTTGCCCCCCCCTCTTTTTTTTTTTTCACCGAAGAAGGGGTTTGATCCGGATTTTTCTCCCATTCACGTATCACAAATGGATCAGCAGTGAGATTTTCATTCCTTTCCACTCTTTCCGGTATTTTCCGTACTGCAGTAATTAGGAATAGAGAATCTCTATCAAATAAGGGT